ATGCAACGATGATTATTTTCTACAAATCATAAAGATATTGGTACCTTATATTTTATATTTGGAGCTTGAGCTGGCATAGTTGGTACGTCATTAAGATTGATTATTCGAGCTGAACTTGGACAACCCGGAACTCTTATCGGAAACGACCAAATTTATAATGTAGTTGTTACAGCCCACGCTTTTGTTATAATCTTTTTCATAGTTATACCTATTATAATTGGAGGATTTGGAAATTGACTAGTACCTTTAATATTAGGAGCCCCTGATATAGCTTTCCCTCGAATAAATAACATAAGATTTTGATTACTACCTCCTTCTTTAACACTACTATTAATAAGGGGTATAGTAGAAAGAGGAGTGGGAACTGGCTGGACTGTTTACCCTCCATTAGCAGCTGCAATCGCTCACGCTGGAGCCTCCGTTGATATAGGAATTTTTTCCTTACATTTAGCTGGAGTTTCCTCTATTTTAGGAGCTGTAAATTTTATGACTACCGTAATTAATATACGATCCTTCGGTATAAGCCTAGATCAAATACCTCTTTTTGTTTGGGCTGTATTTATTACAGCTATTTTACTTCTACTATCTCTGCCTGTTTTAGCCGGAGCAATCACCATACTTTTAACTGACCGAAACTTAAATACATCTTTTTTTGACCCAGCAGGAGGGGGAGATCCTGTTTTATATCAACATCTTTTTTGATTCTTTGGACACCCAGAAGTTTATATTCTTATTCTACCAGCATTTGGTATAATTTCACACATTGTTAGTCAAGAATCCGGTAAAAAAGAATCTTTCGGGACATTAGGAATAATTTATGCTATGTTAGCAATTGGAATTTTAGGATTTGTAGTATGAGCCCACCATATATTCACTGTGGGAATAGACGTAGATACACGAGCTTATTTTACCTCTGCCACTATAATTATTGCTGTTCCTACAGGTATTAAAATTTTTAGGTGATTAAGAACTCTTCATGGAGCTCAAATTAACTACAGTCCATCTCTATTATGGGCTCTTGGTTTTATTTTTTTATTTACCGTAGGAGGCTTAACTGGAGTAGTATTAGCAAACTCTTCTATTGATATTATTCTACACGATACTTACTATGTAGTTGCCCATTTTCACTATGTTTTATCAATAGGAGCTGTATTTGGTATTTTTGGGGGTATTGCTCATTGATTTCCTCTTTTTACTGGTGTTTCTCTTAACCCTAAATGACTTAAAATTCACTTTTTTATTATATTTGTTGGAGTTAATATTACTTTCTTCCCACAACATTTTTTAGGGTTAAATGGTATGCCCCGTCGTTATTCAGACTACCCAGATGCTTTTACAACATGAAATGTTGTATCCTCCATAGGGTCTATAATCTCTTTTACAGCTGCCTTAGGATTTATATTCATTGTATGAGAGTCTTTAATCTCTAATCGTCCTGTCTTATTTACCCCATTCTTGCCAACCTCTATCGAGTGAGGCCATTTATACCCTCCTGCCGATCATTCTTACATGGAAATTCCTTTAATTACTAATTTCTAAAATGACAGACAGATGTATAGGATTTAAGCTCCTACCAGGAAGTTTAATCTTCTTTTAGAAATATATTTAATGGCAACATGAGCATATTTAGGATTTCAAGATGGAGCTTCTCCTTTAATAGAACAATTAATTTTTTTTCACGATCATATTATATTAATTTTAATTATGATTATTACATTTGTAGGATATATAATAGTATCTCTCATTATAAATTCATACATCAATCGATTTATATTAGAAAACCAAACAATTGAGTTAATTTGAACTGCACTTCCCGCTGTTATTTTAGTATTTATTGCTTTACCTTCTCTTCGACTTTTATATCTATTAGATGAGGTAAATAGACCAACTATAACTTTAAAAACAATCGGTCATCAATGATATTGAAGATATGAATATTCAGATTTTTTAAACGTAGAATTTGACTCCTACATAACCCCTAGAAATGAAATAACAAGTTCATCCTTCCGCCTTCTTGATGTTGACAATCGAACTGTTGTTCCTATAAATACTCAAATCCGAGTTATCATTACTGCAGCGGACGTTATTCACTCATGAACCGTACCCTCATTAGGTGTAAAAGCTGATGCTATTCCTGGACGACTAAATCAGTCAAGATTCCTTATTACCCGACCGGGGCTTTTTTTTGGGCAATGCTCTGAAATTTGTGGGGCCAATCATAGCTTCATGCCAATTGTAATTGAAAGGGTATCTACAGACTCCTTCCTAAATTGAATTTCTTTATCTTATTCTGATTCACCCGGTGACTGAAAGAAAGTGCAGGTCTTTTAAACCTGCTATAGTATTACGCCTACTTCTGGTGGGAGAGATTAGTTAATTTATAACCTTAGTTTGTCATGCTAAAATAATCCCTAAAGATATCTCTTAGTGCCTCAAATAGCCCCTCTGTTGTGATTATATTTATTTATATTTTTTAATATTTGTCTACTATTATATTTAACTGTTAATTACTTTATTAAACCATTTGAAAAAATTATAACTCTACCAGATAATAAGATTTTAAACCAAAAACCTTGAGAATTATAGCTAATCTTTTTTCAATTTTTGAACCTTCTTCAAGAATTTTTAATTTTTCTATTAACTGAGTATCAACTTTTTTAGGTTTGATATTTATTCCTTATCTTTATTGAGCTTCTCCCTCTCGATGATCTTTTCTATGAAGAAAAATTATTTTGACTCTACATAAAGAATTTAAAGCTCTTTTAACTCCCTCACACATAGGCGCCTCAATATTATTTATTTCTATATTTAGATTTATTTTATTTAATAACTTCTTAGGATTAATACCTTATGTGTTTACAAGATCTAGTCACATAGTTATAACTATGTCATTGTCTCTGCCTTTATGATTTACTTTAATATTATTTGGTTGAATAAATCACACACAACATATATTTAGGCATTTAGTTCCCCAAGGAACACCCTCTATTTTAATACCATTTATAGTAATTATTGAAACAATTAGAAATATCATTCGTCCTGGAACCCTTGCTATTCGATTGGCCGCAAATATGATTGCCGGTCACTTACTTTTAACTTTACTAGGGGGTACTGGGCCCTCATTAGCCGTATCAATTTTGTCAGTATTAATTTTCTGCCAAATCCTCTTATTAATTTTAGAATCTGCTGTTGCAATTATTCAATCATATGTGTTTGCTGTTTTAAGTACCTTATACACAGGAGAAATTAACTAATGACATCATCTCATAGACACCATCCTTATCACTTAGTGGATATAAGCCCTTGACCTTTAACTGGGTCTATTAGAGCTATAATATTAACAACTGGCCTTGTTAAATGATTTCACCAATATAATATGAACCTCCTTATACTTAGACTTATAGCAACTTTATTAACTATAATTCAATGGTGACGAGATATCACCCGAGAAGGAACATACCAGGGCCTTCATACATCAATAGTAGTAAGAGGTTTACGCTGAGGTATAATTTTATTTATTGTATCAGAAGTTCTATTTTTTTTTTCATTCTTCTGAGCTTTTTTTCACAGAAGATTATCCCCTAACATTGAAATTGGGATGTATTGGCCTCCTTTAGGCATTCAACCTTTTAATCCCTTTCAAATTCCCCTGCTTAATACAACTATCCTTCTCTCATCAGGAGCAACAGTTACTTGAGCTCATCACTCTATCATAGAATCAAATCACTCTCAGGCCTTACAGAGTTTATTATTAACCGTCATTTTAGGCGTTTACTTCACTTTTTTACAAGGATTTGAATATATTGAAGCTTCATTTACTATCGCCGATTCTGTATTTGGGTCCACTTTCTTTGTAGCTACTGGATTTCATGGTCTTCATGTTCTCATTGGAACCACTTTTTTACTTATCTGTTTAATCCGCCTTTATAACTGCCATTTCTCTTCTGAACACCACGTAGGATTTGAGGCCGCTGCTTGATATTGACATTTTGTTGATGTAGTTTGATTGTTTCTTTATATTTTCATTTATTGATGAGGTGGCTATTTCTTTAATATATTAGTATATTTGACTTCCAATCAAAAAGTCTAGAATATCTAGAAGAAATAATTATAGTATTATTAATTTTATCTTTGATTACATTAGCCTTATCCTCTTTTGTTATATTACTAGCTTCTATTCTATCAAAAAAAACTATTATTGATCGCGAAAAAAGATCTCCATATGAGTGTGGGTTTGATCCTAAAAGATCTGCTCGTTTACCATTTTCTTTACGATTTTTTCTAATTGCTGTAATTTTTTTGATTTTTGATGTTGAAATTACTCTGCTTCTCCCTATTGCTTCTATTCTAAATTATACTAATTTATTTTCTTACTTGATCACAACTGTATTATTTTTGGTAATCTTATTATTAGGGCTTTATTACGAATGGTCCCAAGAAGCTTTAGAGTGATCTAAATAAGACTATAGTCAATAAATGACGTGTGAGTTGCATTCATAAAGAGTTCTATTTGAACTAGTTTTAATTAGAAAGCGAATTGTTGCACTTAGTTTCGACCTAAATTTTGGCTTAGGCCTCTAATTATTAATAAAAGCCAAAACAGAGGCATATCACTGTTAATGATATAATTGAATTATTATTCTTATTAAGCAAGAGATATTAAGTAAAATATAAAAGCTTCTAACTTTTCATATAAGCGGTTAAATTCCGTTTATATCTCTAAATTTTTATAGTGTAAAATAACACATTACATTTTCACTGTAAAGCTGAATTTATTAATTCTAAAAACGAACCCTTTATTTTATTATTTTACTTAAAGTAATACTTTACAACTTTAGTTCCACAAACTAACGTTTTTATTAAACTATTTAAATTATTTACAGATAATTTTATCTCTTTTGCATCTTCAGTGCAATATTCTTCATAAATTATATAAATTTTATATAAAAACATAAAGACCAATAACAACTGAAACAAAGAATATTTTTATGTAAATTTTTAATCTATTTAATTGTATTGTATTTAATATTTTAAATAAATTATTAAACCTTATACTTAATCCCTGACCTCCATGGTATTCATATCAACCTTTATCTCCTACTTTTTGAATAATTTTACCCAAAATAAAAGAATTTATTGTAACATTTTTAGTTCTTAAAAAAGGTATAAATCACATAGATCCAATTATAATTACAAATCTATAACAACTTAACCTATTTAATTTATAAGCAACTCTTAATATATTAACTATATATCCAATTATTCCCCCTAGAACTCTAATCAACAACACTAAACTTTTTATAAATCTGTCTATGCAAATCACATACACCTCTGGAAAAATAAGTCAAGATAAACCACTGCCCCCTAATACAGCTCCTATTCCTAACCCCCCTATAGAATTAATTATAATTTTATCTTCATCATTTATGTTTCTTATAGACATCAAATTAAACCTTCCCCTTAAACTATAGTAAACTAACCGTATTGTATACATAACTGTCAACATAGTTGAAATCACAAATAATATAAATACAACTAAATTTACACTACTTATAAAAGAAATCTCTAAAATTATATCCTTTGAATAAAAACCTGCTAAAAAGGGGAACCCACATAAAGCTAAGTTTCTAATTACAAAAAAAGAAATAGTAATAGGTATAAATTTGATTAGGCCTCCCATATGACGAATATCTTGATAATCACTAACATTATGAATAATAACTCCAGCACATATAAATAGTAAAGCTTTAAATAAAGCATGTCTTAGTAAATGAAAAAAAGCTAAATCAGGGTAACCTAGAGAAATAATTCTTAATATAACTCCTAGTTGTCTCAATGTAGATAAAGCAATAATTTTTTTTAAATCATATTCAAAATTAGCTCCTAATCCAGCTATAAATATAGTTAAACAAGAAATAATTAATAAAACTATTTGACTATTTGATTCTTCTAGAGCAGCTCTAAATCGAATTATAAGATAAACCCCCGCTGTAACTAAAGTTGAAGAGTGTACTAAAGCAGATACTGGTGTAGGAGCTGCTATAGCAGCTGGCAGCCAGGCAGAAAATGGGATTTGAGCCCTTTTGGTTATAGCAGCTAAAATTAATATTATCTTAAATATTAATCACCTATCCTCTATATACATTCTATATAAAAAAAAATTTCAACTACCAAGACTTATTATAACCCCAATTCCTAATAAAATTGCAATATCTCCTACACGATTAGATAAAATTGTTAGTATTCCAGCATTAGCTGACTTCTCATTTTGGTAGTAAATTACAAGAGCATAAGAAACTAACCCCAACCCATCTCAACCTAATAAAATACTAATTAAATTAGGACTTAAAATTATTATTATTATAGATAAAACAAATGCTAATACGAGATATATAAAACGATTAAAGTTCTTATCACTTGATATATAACTACCCCTATAATATAGGACTCTTCTTGAAATTAAAAGAACAAATCTCATAAATAACAAAGATACCCAATCTAAAACTAAAGTAAAAGTTATAGAACATGAATTTAATATTATAATCTCTCACTCAACTACATTTGACATATTTTTTATTAATTTAGAAACTCCCCTAATACCACAGATCATTGACCTTGCTCCTAACCTAATTATTCTAATTTCATACAAATTAATTTTTCAAATCATTCTTTAACGCTTTACACATTTTATTTTAATTAAAGAGTTAATTAATAACAAATTTCTATTTAAAAGCAAAACATTTAAAGGTATCCAATGTAAAAACAAAATTATATACTCTTGAACTTTGCCGGAACAACAAGAATATAACCTATTAAAGAATAAACCATGTTGACTTAACCTATATATGTACAATGTATACCTCGCTCTTAAAAAAGATAAGGAAACTAAACCAAATATAGTTAACTTACTCCAACTTACAATCCTAATAATTAGATTAATTTCCCCTAATAAATTGAGAGAGGGTGGTCTTGCTATATTTCTTACTCTTAATAAAAACCACCACAGGCCTATTCTAGGTATAAAAGATAACAATCCCTTTCTTATTAATAACCTTCGGCTACCTAATCGCTCGTAAACAATATTAGCTAAACAAAATAAACCTGAAGAACATAAACCATGGCCCACCATAACTACTACTGCTCCCCTTAAACCCCACCAACTAAAACCTATAATACCACATAAGACTAATCTTATATGAGCAACAGAAGAATAAGCAATTAAAGCTTTTATGTCAACCTGCCGTAGGCACATTAACCTTACTAACCTCCCACCAACTAACCCTAATCTTAACCATATTCAATAACTTTCTTTTCCTATAAATTGAAATAAAATAAGAACCCGAATAAGACCATAACCCCCTAACTTTAATAAAACTCCCGCTAAAATCATTGAACCAGCTACTGGAGCCTCAACGTGAGCCTTAGGTAACCATAAATGAAGCATATATATTGGCAGTTTTACTACAAAAGCTATTACTGTTGCAAGATATCAAATTATTATCAAATAACTATCGTAAATGAAAGGTTGCCTTAATAAAATTACAAGGCTACCTCTTTTATTTAAAGCTAATAATAAAGAACCTAGTAAAGGTAAAGAAAATAATAAAGTATAAAATAACATATAAATACCTGCTTGAATACGTTCAGGTTGGTATCCTCAACCTAAAATTAAAATTAAAGTAGGAATTAAAGATATCTCAAACCTAATATAAAATAATATATATTCTATAGAAGAAAAAGTAATTAAAAGACAAATCAATAATAAAAGATTTACACCAATAAATCTCCCATAAAAATTTTTACTGTTTTTTACTTTTTGACTAGCTATTAACACTAAAGACATAATTCAAACCCTTAATAAAACTATAATATAACTTACACTATCAATTCCCAAACTAAACCCAATACCATAAAAATAAAAATCATGATACCTTATTAAGCCCACTATAAACCTCACAATTAATAAACCAATTTGAACCACACTACAAACTTTTATATATTTTATCAACATAACTAAAGGAAAAATTAATTTTAACACTCTAATAAATTAAAACTAGAAAATCGATCATTACCATGGCTACGGACCACAAAAATTAAAAGACATAATCCCAAAGCCCCCTCACAGGCTGCTATAGTTAAAAAAAATAAAGAAAAATAAATGTCCGTTCCTACTCCCGATATTTGAACCCTTAGTAGTCAAAAAATCCCTAATATTATAAACTCTAATCTTAATAAAGAATTTAAAAGATGTTTATGATATTTTATAAACCCCCATAAACCACAAAAAATCATAAAAAATGAACAAGCTACTATAAACCTAAGATCTATCATTTGTTTTAATAGTTTAAAAAAAACTTTGGTCTTGTAAGCCAATAATGAATACTATTTCTTAAAGCTTCAGAGAAAAAATTACTTTTATCTTTAATTCCCAAAACTAATATTTTTATAAACTACTCTCTGATATCACCTTATTAATTATTCCTACGATTCTAATATTAGCTCTCTTATTCACACGTCTAACTCATCCTTTATCCTTAGGATTAACATTATTAATTCAAACTGTAAGAATCTCTCTAAACACAGGATTATCCTTATATTCTTTTTGATTCTCGTATATCCTATTTATAATTTTCTTAGGGGGAATATTGGTACTGTTTATTTATGTAGCTTCTTTAGCCTCTAATGAAACTTTTTCTTTCTCATTTTTTTATATAATTACTTCTTTATTAATTTTATTATTAATTTTCTTGGTATGTTTATTTATAGACCCTATTCTAATAGTAGATTTTTCTTCTTTACCTACGTCTTCAATCGATGTAAAATTATCTACACCTTTAATTACAAGATGAATTTATAGAAACTCAAATATAATGTTCACTTTATTTATTATCCTTTATCTTCTTCTTACATTAGTTGTTGTAGTTAAAATCACAAACCTATTCAAAGGGCCTTTACGATTAATAAACTAATGACTACCCCTATACGTAAATCTCACCCCTTATTTAAAATTGTTAACGGAGCTTTAATTGATATGCCCCTTCCAACTAATATCTCTTTATTTTGAAATTTTGGGTCTCTATTAGGATTGTGTTTAATTGTTCAAATTTCAACAGGATTGTTTTTATCTATACACTACACTGCCCACATTGATTTAGCTTTCTCAAGAGTCGCACATATTTGCCGAGATGTAAGTTATGGTTGACTTCTTCGAACTATACATGCCAATGGAGCTTCCTTTTTTTTCATTTGTTTGTACTTACACATTGGGCGTGGTATTTTTTATGGGTCATATATTATCCTCCACGCATGAATGGTAGGAGTAATTATTTTATTTATAACTATAGCTACTGCCTTTTTAGGATATGTTCTTCCATGAGGACAAATATCTTTTTGGGGAGCTACCGTAATTACAAACTTATTTTCAGCTATTCCATATATTGGAACAGACTTAGTACAATGAATTTGAGGTGGGTTTTCGGTGGATAACGCAACCTTAACTCGATTTTTTACATTTCATTTTGTTTTACCCTTTCTTATTGCTGCTGCATCTATAATTCATATTTTATTTCTCCACCAAGCAGGAGCTAATAACCCCCTAGGGATTTCAAGTCAATTAGATAAAGTTCCATTTCACCCTTACTTTACTTTTAAAGACATTGTAGGATTTATTGTTATAATTTCTTTTCTACTTTTACTATCATTAATAAATCCATATATATTAGGAGACCCAGATAATTTTATTCCCGCAAACCCTTTAGTAACCCCAGCTCATATTCAACCTGAGTGATATTTTCTCTTCGCTTATGCAATCCTACGATCTATCCCTAATAAATTAGGAGGTGTTATTGCTCTGGTAGCTTCTGTTGCTATTTTAATGATTCTACCTTTTACTCATGCTTCCAAATTCCGAAGTTTAACCTTTTACCCATTAAACCAAATAATATTTTGACTGCTTGTCTCTATTTTAATTCTATTAACTTGAATTGGTGCACGCCCTGTCGAGGCCCCTTATGTTATACTTGGTCAAATTTTAACGGTATTATATTTTTTATATTTTATTATAAACCCCTTAATATTAATTTTATGAGATAAAATACTTAAATAGTTATTTAGTTTATAAAAAACATATATTTTGAAAATATATAAAAAGTAAATATTACTTAATAACTGAATAATATACTAATTTAGTTAAAGATTAAATTCAACTAAAGCATAAAGCTTTAAGCCCAACAAAAAAAATTAAATAGTTAATTGAAGTTGGTAAAAATCTTTTTCAAGCTAAATGTATAAGCTTATCGTAACGAAACCGTGGTAATGTTCCACGAACCCATACAAATATAAACGAAATTATAACTCCTTTAAAATAAAATACCGCCGAACATGGACTCCTACCTAAAAAAATAATAACAAATAAAACCCTCATAAATAAAATTCTAGCATATTCTGCTATAAAAATTAAAGCAAACCCTCCTCTTCTATATTCTGTATTAAATCCAGACACCAACTCAGATTCTCCCTCTGCAAAATCAAAAGGTGTACGATTTGTTTCTGCTAGACAAGACCTAAACCAAATTAAACTTAAAGGAATAGAAATAATTATAAATCATCAATTTTCTTGATATTTATTGAATAGCTCCAACCTAAACCCCCCAACTAATATAATAAAGGATAATAAAATCAAAGCTAACCTTACCTCATAAGAGATAGTTTGAGCTACCGCTCGAAGGCTTCCTAACAAAGAATATTTACAATTAGATGACCACCCAGCTACTATTGTACTATAAACCCCAAGACTTAGACAACAAAAAAAAAATAAAACCCTTATGTTAAAACTAAACATCCCAATTTCATAAGGCATAACTAATCAAACCAATAAAGCCAAAAATAAACTAAAAATTGGAGATAAATAATAAGCTAAAAAATTAGATATAGTTGGTATTGTTTGCTCTTTAGTAAACAACTTAACTGCATCTGAAAAAGGCTGCAAAAGCCCTATAAACCCAACTTTGTTAGGTCCCTTACGAATTTGAATAAACCCTAAAATTTTACGTTCTAATAAAGTTACAAAAGCCACTCCAATAAGAACACAAATAATTAAAATCAAAAAATTTACAATCTGAATAACCTCTATCACAAAACAATTAGCTTTAATTGTTCAACTATCTATAGAAACCTCTATTTAATTAGATCCTAAACCTAGCGCATATAATCTGCCAAAATAGTAATCAATTCAAAAATAATTTTTACTTCTCAATCCTTTCGTACTAAAAAAATAACTCCTCAATTAGGAGATAGAAACCGACCTGGCTTTCGCCGGTCTGAACTCAAATCATGTAAAAATTTAAAGGTCGAACAGACCTTCTTAAATAACTGCTGCATTATTTAGATATTTTAATTCAACATCGAGGTCGCAAACTTCTTTTTCGATAGGAGCTCTCAAAAGAAATAACGCTGTTATCCCTAAAGTAACTTAGTCTTTTAATCTTTAATAAGGATCAACTACATTAAAATCATTTATTATTGTATTAATTTATAAACAGTTAATATAAATTATATTTATGTCGCCCCAACAAAACACATTAATTAGATTAAACTTTTACTTTTTAATTAAGTAAACTCTACTTATATGTAAAGCTTTATAGGGTCTTATCGTCCCCCTAAAGAATCTAAGCCTTTTCACTTAGAGGTTAATTTCTAATTTTACAGTAAAGACAGCTTTTCCTTTGTCCGACCATTCATACAAGCTTTCAATCAAAAAGCTAATGATTATGCTACCTTTGCACGGTCAAAATACCGCGGCTCTTAAACAATCCTATGTCAGTGAGCAGGCCAGACTATATATAAACCCAAATAGACATGTTTTTGATAAACAGGCAAGGAATAAAATTGCTTAGTTCCTTTACTATACCACCTTATAGTTAAATCTTTAAAATTAATTTATTTTTCTAATTTACAACATATTTTACTAATAGAACCATTTTTTCTTAATGTTAAAAGATACTATTAATACTTTGATAAAATTTAAAGTAATTCATAAATATTTTAAATTATTATATTTTTATTAGAACATTATATTATCATAGCTACTCTTAAGCCTAGATAAAAATATAATTTAAATAATAAACTATTGACTTGTCTTATTAAATAAGAAGCTAAACCCTCCTACTCTTAAACCTTAATTAAAATTAAAATTAAAATCTAAATTAAATTTATTTCTCAAAGAACTAGATATTACAAAACTCAACTGGCATTTCACCTTTAAATTATTATTTAAAATTTTTATACCACAAAAACTTTACCAATTACTTAACTTTTTTTGTTCCGAGATTATTGTCTTTATCAAATTAATTTGATTCTCCCTGATACACAAGGTACATTTTTTTAAAATTACTAACAATACCTACAAAAATTTAAAATTTCCTTTACAGTACTTTTAACCTATAGCTTTAAACTAGAATTTATTTAACTTTTACTTTTCTTTAATAATTGATTTTTTAACACATAAAACTTATAATTTTAACCAATTTATAAAGGTATCAAAATAAACCGATTTGCACGGTAACTCTTTTCAACGTAAATGAAATGCTTTACTTGTTTAGCTTTATTTTGATTAATCCAGGCTTACTTTCCAGTGAGCCTACTATGTTACGACTTATTTCATCTCTAAATGAAAGCGACGGGCGATATGTACATGATTTAGAGCTTTTATCTTTTAAGCATATTAAGCTTTTATTACAATCAAATCCTCTTTTTTGACTTTATTTAAAAAATCATTCCATATAATTTAAGATTATTGTAACCCATTTAAACTTATTTATCGGCTGCACCTTGATCTAATTTCAATTATAATTAAAATGTCAATAATATTTCTTTAAAAATTATCTGATAATGATGGTATACAAGCTAATCTAACAAAAATAAGTAAGATTTTCGCGGTGTATCGATTATAAAACAGGTTCCTCTGACAAGACTAAACCACCGCCAAATTCTTCAAATTTTTAGATTATAACTGTTAATGCTTAAGTTATATTATTAAACTCCAGTATAATAGGGTATCTAATCCTAGTTTAGGCCTAGAAATTTTCTAGCTTCAGTTTAAATTAATTTAATTTATAAAAAATAATCTAATTTCACTTTTTATTTTTTTAAATCTATAATAATCCTCTCTTAACTAATAAACCAATAACTTTCACCTAACCCTAAAGTCTAACCGCGACTGCTGGCACAATATTTAATCGGGCTTCTAACTATTACCAGATCATATTTACATATATTGTCTAATGATTTATGCTGAGATTTTATTCATTATAAACTATAATCTTTACTTTTTACTTAAATCTATATAAAATTTATTAAATTACTCACTTTAATTTTCATACAATTTTTATAGTATTACAAAAGCTTAAGAAAGAATAAAACTTTAACTCTTAATCAAATCTAATCTTTAATTAAAATCTAAATTACCATTGGCATAATTTAAGAATATTATAATAATACCCATTATATACCCCTAGATGTATACATAGGATACCACTTAATGTACGTTATAGTCCATTAAATGAGCATATACTACTCCTGCCTTACATGCAAAATATTAGAAAAATAGTCCACATATATAAATTATAAGTGTATCTAAAACTAAGTCCTTATACATTCTCCGTAACTCTCGTTAATGCCCATCTAATTATCATCTGGACCTCATACATTAAGCTAAATACTGGGGGAACGGATCTAATCAGTTTGAAGTAATTCCAAGCTCTCTTTCGCTCCACCTTCTCTCTAACGGAGAAAAGCAAAAGGACCGCTGGAATTACTTCAGATTTAAAGAGACTACAATTATTATTCTATTACAGGTACTATATCAGATCTAGAATAGTTATGAAGACTAAATATTTACATACATATATTTGTTTATAACATATATATATATATATATATATATATATATATATATAGATATGAATATAAGCTTCTAACTTAACCCTCCTTCTTTAAATAATCTTCTTTTTTATTTAAATGTTAACTCTACCTTTAAAAGCAATTCCTATAAAACTCAATTAACTCTATCTCAACCCACAACCATTACATTTACCTTAAACCCACCTAATTAAACCACTTAATTATACTCTCTATACTATCCTTTAATATTAATACAATTTTTATAGTATTACAAAAGCTTAAGAAAGAATAAAACTTTAACTCTTAATCAAATCTAATCTTTAATTAAAATCTAAATTACCATTGGCATAATTTAAGAATATTATAATAATACCCATTATATACCCCTAGATGTATACATAGGATACCACTTAATGTACGTTATAGTCCATTAAATGAGCATATACTACTCCTGCCTTACATGCAAAATATTAGAAAAATAATCCACATATATAAATTATAAGTGTATCTAAAACTAAGTCCTTATACATTCTCCGTAACTCTCGTTAATGCCCATCTAATTATCATCTGGACCTCATACATTAAGCTAAATACTGGGGGAACGGATCTAATCAGTTTGAAGTAATTCCAAGCTCTCTTTTGCTCCACCTTCTCTCTAACGGAGAAAAGCAAAAGGACCGCTGGAATTGCTTCAAATTTAAAGAAAATAAAATTAATAATGTATAATATAAATTATATACTAGCTATAAGAGAAATGTAAATAATAAATACTATGAACATAAATTTATAACACACACTATTATATAAATCCCTATTTAACTTTATTATAAACAAGAACAATATTTATACCTTTTATATATCTCATATAAACAAACTATTCATTTTAACAATAGAGCTTTATCTTTAAGCTTAATTAATTACTAATTATAATTAAAGATTTATTTTATATTTCTTAAATAACTACTTATATCAGCCATTTTTTAGACTTATATTTTTTAGAATTTTAATATTACAATATAGTGCCTGATTTAAAAGGAAAGCTTTGATAGAGCTGATTATGTAATTGCAGTATTACCTATATTATTTACAGCAGAATTAAACCGCTTCCTCAAAGATCAAAACTTTATGTGCTTAACTTTACACTAATAAACAACATTTCAAAAGATAAGCTAATAAAGCTAATGGGCTCATACCCCGTAAATGAGAGTAAACCTCTCTCTTTTTAATGGCTATTCCAATATCATCTTGCTTTTTTCTCTTATTATTAATTCTAAGATTAATTTTATCCATCTCTTCATCTTCATGATTTGGAGCTTGAATTGGGTTAGAGCTTAACTTATTGTCTTTTATTCCTCTTATTGCTACCAAAATAAACTCTTATTCATCAGAAGCTGCATTAAAGTATTTTTTAGTCCAAGCTCTAGCCTCATCTTTAATTATTATATCAACCTCTTTAGCCTTAACTTATCCTTATATTTCATCTTTTATTATTCTAATAGCATTACTATTGAAAATAGGAGCAGCTCCGTTCCATTTTTGATTTCCCCAAGTAATAATAGGGCTTATATGAACACAAATTATTATTTTAATAATTATTCAAAAAATTGCTCCAATACTACTTATCTCCTATTTAATGGAAACTAATCTAATTCTTAAAACTTTAATTTTATCTGCAATTTTTTCAGCCGTAGTGGGAGCTTTAGGGGGCTTAAATAATATAGGTTTACGAAAAATTATAGCATTTTCATCTATTAATCACATATCATGAATATTAATAGCTTTAACAATCAGAGAAACAATATGATTAATATATTTCATTTTTTATTCTGTTATTTCTATTTCCGTTATTCTTTTATTTAACTACCTTCAAATTTATAATATCTCTTCTATATTAACTCTCTCCCCTTTAACTTCTATCACCCCCTTAGCTATTCCTATGGCTCTTTTATCCATAGGGGGGTTACCCCCTTTTACTGGATTCATCCCTAAGTGAATTTTAATTCAAATTATAGTAGACTCTAATATAATAATTTCTCTAGTCTTCCTTTTAAGCTCAGCCCTTATTACTTTATTCTTTTATTTGCGAATTATTATTCCTTTTTTTTTATTATCAAGCCCCTCTATATCATTTTATAATAAAATAAAAGATAATAATAAATCTATGTATTTTTATTCATTTATCTTCTTAAATCTCATTGGCTTAATATTTCCATTAACTTTTATTATTCCTTAGGATTTTAAGTTATTAAAACTAAGTGCCTTCAAAGCCCTTAAAAAAAGTAAACCCTTTTAAATCCTATAAGCCCTAGTGCTCTACACATCTCCAGATTTGCAATCCGACATATTTATTATACTTTAAGGCCTGATAAAAAAGCTAATGCTTATAAATAAATTTACAATCTATCGCCTATATTCAGCCACTTTATC